TATCGACCCAGTCGCTCACTAATGGATCTTTACGGTGCTTTCTCTATCAATTTGGGAACTTTATCCATAGAGTAGTAGTATAGGCCATACTTTCTTCCTATTTTGATTCTCGTGAAGTGTCCTTCCTTCCTACAGCTGATAGGGCAAAATCGTTGTTTTGACGATCCCTATGTAGAAAGCCCTTTTTCTAGTATTTACTAGAAAATTTGATCCTTTCTTTTTTTTTTTTCTTCTTTCTATAGTGGAGATAGTCGCACGTAATGACAGATCACGGCCATATTATTAAAAGCTTGCGGTAAGAAGGGGTTTCGTTCTAGTGCCCGGAAATAATATTCCAAAGCCTTTGTATGCTCTCCATTGCTTGTGTGTATAAGGCCTATATTATAGAGTATATAACTTCGATCATAGGGATCAATTTCTAGTCGCGTAGCTTCATAATAATTCTGCAAAGCTTCCGCATAATTTCCTTCGGATTGAGCCAACATCCGTTACGGTCGTTCATTCTATTCAAAAAATCTCCGTTCCAAAACCGTACATGAGGTTTTCATCTCATACGGCTCCTCCCTTCTGTACATAGTACTAAGCGAAATAATCTATAGAATAAAAATAGAATTAGTCCCATCTTATTATGAACCGAAAGGGGCTGGTATTTTTCCAAGAAATCTCTAGCCAACCTTCCCGCAAGAGGTTTTTCTTAACACCAATGAATTCTATTAATGCTAGAGGAAAACGATAGCTCCAAGAATTTCTTTGTTCTCAACGCCTCCTATTTAGAGGAATTAGCCACTTCAACGATCTTTGATGGTTATAGGGGTATCCAAAGTACAAACCTGATGGTTGTTTGTTATCCCAACCATTCTTCCCAGCCCTGATACCGATCAGGAAAGGGCTAATTTCTAACAAAGTTTTTCTCTTGTTGATTCCTATTTCTAGGTGTAGTGCTTTTCTCCCCTATGCTGCCTATTGGTATGGTACTAGTAGAGTAGGATTGGCCTGTAATACAGAACCTATCCTGTAGGTGTAACCTTTCGCTCAATACTCAAATCTACAATTGAAGCATCTGAGGCCGCATCAATCGAGGATACACGACAGAAGGAATTGTTAGTTCACCTCACCTTCCCCAAGCGTGGGTTTCCTTTACTAATTTTGTTCTCTCTATGCGAACCCCCTCTCTTTCTCGTAAGACTGAGGTGTAGGTAGGGCTAAAAAAAAAAAAAAAAAAAAAAAAGAGTCAAATCGCACCATCTCTATAATAAGTAAATGCCCTTTTTTCCCCTGAGGTTGTCGGAATTATTCGCAATAAAATATTGGCTACAATTGAAGAGGTCTTATCAATGAAATTTCCATTTATACGGGATCTAGGCATAATTCCCAACCCATTCTATATAGAATTGTTTTCATTTCTTTACAAAATAACATAAAAACAAACACATTCGATTCTTATAAATCGATCGATCCATATGCTCTAAATGGATAAGAGAGGTATGGATTTTCCGCTCAGCTCAAATTGTCTCCTTTTCCTTCTGTTTGGACAAGAAGAGATATGAAATATTTGACTAAGATTGGATTTCATTCCACTTTTCTATTTCTCAACAATAACTTCTCTCATCAGCTATTTCGCGTTTTCAAAGTCATTAATTGTCTCATACCCTTTTTTAGATTTCGATTGTATGGCGTAGCGTACCTTATGCAAACAGAATTCTAGGGTTCCTCTATTTTATTATGGAATAAGAAGAATTCTTCCATTCTCTTTTTCTTTGGTTTGGGGAAAACCCAAACTAAAACTTTTCGAGGGAGCGGAATTCCTAGTAAAAAAATCCTGGATCCTTCCACTTAGATGAAAAGGAATTTTTCCAATAGAACCATGGAACCCCCGAGCCGTTGTGGTTGTACCTGTACTGCAGGAATAGGAAAACTCGCTATTCACTTAGTTTATTTTCCATAATAAGATTATGTAGGAGAGATGGCCGAGCGGTTCAAGGCGTAGCATTGGAACTGCTATGTAGACTTTTGTTTACCGAGGGTTCGAATCCCTCTCTTTCCGTTTCTCTTAATTGATCAACGTTAACGATCACAATGTATCAAATCAAATAACAATTTATTCCAGCAATAATACCTTTATTTAATAGAAATTTTTTATAGTAAATTACTGTGGTATGTAAAATACACATAGAGGAAAGAACAAAAAAGAAAAAAGGATCCTAGGGTTAATCCATTTATGCTAGTTGAATGGGAAAATACGAATTAAGGGCCTTAGGTCGATTTAGTTCGGGGAAAGGGGAAGGGGAAGAAAATTCTATGAACTTTTCCTTTTTTCGTTAAGTTCAAGTCTGACGAGAGTAATATTCTACAACTAACAACTCATTTATTTTGAGACCGACCCACTTCCTATCTAGGATTTTTTTAACTAGTCCTTTATATTGCAATGTGTCAATCGTCAAATGCTTTGGCAATTTCCCCGGGTCGGATGAAGCAATAGAATTTTGAATCAGACGTTTTGATCTTTGGTTATCCTTCGTAGTAATAATATCTCGGGGTTTGCAACGAAAACTTGGTATATCGACTATACGACCATTAACTAAAATATGTCTATGGTTAACTAATTGCCGGGCCCCAGGAATGGTTGAAGCCATACCCAATCGAAAAAGGATATTATCCAAACGCATTTCAAGTAATTGTAGTAAAACCTGACCTGTTGACCTTTTTGCTTTTCCAGCGATATGTACATATCTAAGTAATTGTCGTTCTGTCAGACCATAATGAAAACGCAATTTCTGTTTTTCTTGAAGACGAATACGATATTGCTCTTTTTTCCCAGAATGGAATTTCTTTTTCAGATTACTTCCGGATTTAGGTGTTTTTCTAGTGAGTCCTGGTAAAGCTCCCAGACGGCGTATTTTTTTTAAACGAGGTCCTCGATAACGGGACATGAAGACTCCTTGTTTATTTTATTGAAATTTCATTTTACACAATTAATTTCATTGTATTTACATTACAGAATACATCAAAATTAAAACTGAATTAAACTAAAGGATAAACAGAGTAAAATCTACTAAAGTACCACAAAAAATGGAATTTCATCAACATCTGGATTTTTTGTATATATATTATTTATTTTATTGTTTTGTATCTAGCAAAATTGTAAGGTAGAACCACATAATAGATCCTGGATTCTCCATTTAATTCGGAGAAAAAGAGAAAAAGAGAGATTCTTGTTCATGGAACATCGATATAGAAAAAAGCCGACTATCGGATTTGAACCGATGACCCTCGCATTACAAATGCGATGCTCTAACCTCTGAGCTAAGTGGGCTTACATAACAGAAATAGTGTAACAAATAGAAATATGTATAGTATAGGAAATCCGTAAAATGTCAGATCTTAATTATTAATCTTAGCTATTAACTAGTTCGAAATTGGAAGTTCTACTTAGAAAAAAATACTAGAACTTCATAAAGATAAAGTTAACTTGATATGCTTAACTGGAGGATATCCTTAAATAGGATTATAGAAATTTTTGAACTTTCTTTTTATTTCTCTAATTCGCAAATTGATTTTTCTAATAGAATAGAATCTATTCCAATTTCTATATTGAATTTGATTTCAGATATTTTCAATTTGATATGGCTCGGATGAGTAATCTAATACATAGAAAAGAATAATATATATGATGAAAGATATAATAAAGAGAAAATGCGAATTTCTTGGCATTTTCATTCGATCATTATAGATATTTTTTTAGATATTTAGTTTTTTTTGATAATTTAATGATTAATATTTCACTAAGGAGAACATAGAATCATAGCAAATGAAATTGCTAATTCTGATTAGAAAAAAAAAAGAATGAATATCAAGCGTTATAGTATGATTTTGAATACTCTAAAAAAGAAAGGCGGGGGGGGGGGTGGGGGAGAGAAAAACTTTGGGATATATTGATTCGGATTGAATTGCAAATACATCAACGATAGAATCAATTCAATTCTGAATTGCAATAAGCAGGGTCTGTCAAATAGAGACGAACTGCTAGACTACGTCGAGTAATTAATTCAACGATTCCAAAAAAAACTAAGAGATGGATGAAATTACACAAGGAATCCAGGTCTCAATCAAAGAAAAGGAAAATGGGGATATGGCGAAATCGGTAGACGCTACGGACTTGATTGTATTGAGCCTTGGTATGGAAACCTGCTAAGTGGTAACTTCCAAATTCAGAGAAACCCTGGAATTAAAAAAGGGCAATCCTGAGCCAAATCCGTGTTTTGAGAAAACAAGTGGTTCTCGAACTAGAATCCAAAGGAAAAGGATAGGTGCAGAGACTCAATGGAAGCTGTTCTAACGAATCGAGTTGATTACGTTGTGTTGGTAGTGGAACTCTCTCTAAATTTAGAGAAAGTAAGGGCTTTATACATCTAATACACACGTATAGATACTGACATAGCAAACGATTAATCACGGAACCCATATCATAATATAGGTTCTTTATTCTTTTTTAGAATGAAATTAGGAATGATTATGAAATAGAAAATTCTGAATTTTTTTAGAATTATTGTGAACCCATTCCAATCAAATATTGAGTAATCAAATCCTTCAATTCATAGTTTTCGAGATCTTTTAAAAAGTGGATTAATCGGACGAGGATAAAGAGAGAGTCCCATTCTACATGTCAATACTGACAACAATGAAATTTCTAGTAAAAGGAAAATCCGTCGACTTTATAAGTTGTGAGGGTTCAAGTCCCTCTATCCCCAAACCCTCTTTTATTCACTAACTATAGTATTTATCCTCTTTTTTTCTTTTTATCAATGGGTTTAAGATTCATTAGCTTTCTCATTCTACTCTTTCACAAAGGAGTGCGAAGAGAACTCAATGGATCTTATGCTGCTATTCATTGAATAGATTTCTTTTTTATTATAGTATCGGCAAGGAATCTCGATTATTAACTCTATTTTTAAGTATTATTAAGTAAGCCATGCACAATGCATAGGATTACCCCCCCCTCA